AATGGATGGAGTAAGAGAAAAAATAGCCCGAAGGGCTATTTCAATAGCAGCGTCCAAAATGCCTATACGAACTAAATTCATTATTTCGGGATAAAAAAGCAAAAGAACTAGGCCTGGGAAAATAGAGGGTGCGGGCTTTCTTTTTTTGGACAAACAATATTTCTTTTTTTCTTCGACCTTTGCTTCGTCTTGTAAAAAAACACATAAAATAAAAAGAAAAATGATATGATTCAGCCCCAGACCCATTTGAATGTAGCAGATAACAGCGGGGCTCGAGAATTGATGTGCGTTCGAATCCTAGGAGATAGCAATCGTCGATATGCTCATATTGGTGACATTATTGTTGCTGTGATCAAAAAAGCAATTCCAAATATGCCCATAAAAAGATCAGAAGTAGTCCGAGCTGTAATTGTCCGTACTTGTAAAGAACTTAAACGCGACGATGGTATACTAATCCTATATGCTGACAATGCTGCGGTTGTGATTGATCAAAAAGGAAATCCAAAAGGAAGTCGAGTCTTTGGTGCAATTGCCGAAGAATTGAAAGATTTCAAATTTCCTAAAATAGTTTCATTAGCTCTCGAGGTATTATAAAATGCGATCAGGATATGGTTATAGTAGAGTCTTTCAAAGAATATAGATTAATATTAATTTAGTGGATTTTGTCTCACGCATATACCCTTCAACAAGAAAAACATGTTGATTATATCCAAAGATACCAATCATTTTTATTAATTATGAGTAGTGATACTATTGCTGACATAATAACCTCTATACGAAATGCTGATATGGCTAGAAAACGCGCAGTTAGAGTAGCATCGACTAATATAAGCCAAAGTATTGTTAAAATACTTTTACGAGAGGGTTTGATTGAAAGCGCAAGAAAACATCGAGAAAACAACAAAGAGTTTTTGGTTTTAACTCTACGACATAAAAGGAATAGGAAAGGGTCTTATAGAAATCGTTTCAATTTAAAACGGATCAGTCGGCCGGGTCTACGAATCTATTCTAACTATCAAGGTCTTCCTCGAATTTTAGGTGGGATGGGGGTTGTAATTCTTTCTACCTCTCGGGGTATAATGACAGATCGAGAGGCTCGACTAGAAAAAATAGGCGGAGAAATTTTGTGTTATCTATGGTAATCCTTTTTGGCTATTCCGTAATAGTATAGTAACTCTAGAAAAAACATCCATAGCCAAAAAGAGAAAAAAGAATGCTGGTCGTACAACGCCAGCAGTGACAAAATATGGGGTAGAGGGATTCAGTAATGAATCCCTTCGGAACGCTATGTTCCGGGTTTCTTTAGATAACGATAACAAAGATCTAATTCTAGGTTATATTTCAAGAAGTATTCGAAAGAATCATATCTAAATAATACCCCGGGATCGCGTCAGAATTGAAAATTGAAATAAGTAATTATGACGTAACCCGGGGGCGTATAATTCATCGATTCGACTGACCAAGAAAGATTAAAGATTGAAGAAATTAAGTCTTTTTGAACTTCACTATTTCTTTCGTAGAAATACGATTCAAAACGTACAATTTCAAGAAAATATTTTCTTCCAAGAAGTATATTCAGAATTAGAATTAATCAAGTTAGGAGTGGCGAAGATGAAAAAAAGAGCTTCTGTTCGTAAAATTTGTACAAAGTGTCGGCTAATCCGTCGTCGTGGACGAATTAGAGTAATCTGTTCCAACCCAAGACATAAACAAAGACAAGGATAATCAAACTCGTTAAAGAGCCGATAAAAAAAAAAAAAAAGAACAAGGAGATCTGCTTTGACATGAAATGGATATATCCATATACCCCTGACTCCCATTTAATTTATGAGATGCTAAAATATGACAAAAGTTATACGGAAAAGGCTTTCACGTAGACATATTGTTCGACGTACACGCAGACGTATTAAAATGAAAGAAAAAATACCGAAAGGTTTTGGTATTATTCATGTTCAAGCAAGTTTCAATAATACCATTGTGACTGTTACAGATCAAGAGGGGCGAGTATTTGCTTGGGCCTCTGCCGGTACTCGTCATTTCATCGGTCCAAGAAAAGGGACGCCATATGCCGGTGAAGCGGCAATGAAGGAGGCTCTTCAAATATCAATCCGTAACGGTCTGAACAAAGCAAAAGTCATGATAAAGGGTCCTGGTCGCGGAAGAGACGGAGCATTACGAGGTATTATTCGAATGGGTATACGATTAAAAGTGCTACAGGATGTCACCCCTCTACCACATAATGGCTGTAGACCCCCGAAAAAAAGACGTTTGTAGAAATTCAAATGGAATCTATTTCAAGAGCAAGAGAAAGAAGAGAAATAAATGATTCAATGATCTAATATTATTATGGTTCGAGAAAAAGTAACAGTATCCCCTCGGGGACTACATTGGAGATGTGTTGAATCAAGAGCAGACAATAAGCGTCGTCTTTATGGGCGCTTTATTCTGTCTCCGCTTATGAAAGGTCAAGCGGACACAATAGGCATTGCTCTGCGAAGAG